GCCAATGTAGCTTAATTTAAAGCATAACACTGAAGATGTTAAAATGGGCCCTAGAAAGCCCCATAAGCACAAAAGCTTGGTCCTGACTTTACTATCAGCCTTGGCCTAAATTACACATGCAAGTATCAGCACCCCCGTGAGAATGCCCTAAAACTACCATCAAGAAGTTAAGGAGCAGGTATCAGGCACAATAAAATATTAGCCCACAACACCTTGTTTAGCCACACCCCCAAGGGATTTCAGCAGTGATTAATATTAAGCCATGAGTGTAAACTCGACTTAGTTAAGGCCAGACTTAGAGCCGGTAAAACTCGTGCCAGCCACCGCGGTTATACGAGAGGCCCAAGTTGATAGATATCGGCGTAAAGAGTGGTTAAAAAATAATAAAACTAAAGACAAACACCTTCAAAGCTGTTATACGCAACTGAAAGCAGGAAAAACTCCCACGAAAGTGGCTTTAAAACCATGAACCCACGAAAACTGGGACACAAACTGGGATTAGATACCCCACTATGCCCAGTCCTAAACACAAGTGGCATCTTCACACCTGTCACTCGCCTGAGTACTACAAGCACCAGCTCAAAACCCAAAGGACTTGGCGGTGCTTTAGAACCTCCTAGAGGAGCCTATTCTATAACCGATAATCCCCGTTCAACCTCACCCTTTCTTGCCACTCCCGCCTATATACCGCCGTCGTCAGCTTACCCTGTAAAGGCTTTATAGTAAGCAAAATTGGTACAACCCAACACGTCAGGTCGAGGTGCAGCATATGAAAGGGAAAGAAATGGGCTACACTCCCTGAAACAGGAAACACAAATGATAACTTGAAATAGTTACCTGAAGGTGGATTTAGTAGTAAGAAGGAAAATAGAGAATTCCCCTGAAAATGGCTCTGAAGCGCGCACACACCGCCCGTCACTCTCCCCAAGCACCACAAACCCTAACATATAGAATAATAAACGCAAAGGGGAGGCAAGTCGTAACATGGTAAGTGTACCGGAAGGTGTACTTGGAATAATCAGAGCATAGCTAAATTAGAATAGCATCTCCTTTACACCGAGAAGATGCCCGTGCAAACCGGGCCGCACTGACACCCCACCAGCTAGCCCGAACCCTTAAAACCAACAGCCCGTTATTAATACCCCTCATACTCCACATAAATTAAACCATTCTAACACTTAAGTATGGGAGACAGAAAAAGATAAAGGAGCAATAGAAAAAGTACCGCAAGGGAAAGCTGAAAAAGAAATGAAATAATTTACAAAGGAAAGAACAGCAGAGATTAACACTCGTACCTTTTGCATTATGAATTAACTAGTAACTCACAAGCAAAGCGCACTTTAGTTTGAAATCCCGAAACTAAGTGAGCTACTCCAAGGCAGCCCAATAAGGGGCAAACTCGTCTCTGTGGCAAAAGAGTGAGAAGACCTTTGAGTAGAGGTGACAGACCTACCGAACTTAGTAATAGCTGGTTGCCTAAGAATTGAATAAAAGTTCAGCCTTTTAACTTCTTTAGTCCCCCAGTTCATACTTGATTCAGACTACAAGAAATCAAAAGAGTTAGTCGAAGGAGGTACAGCCCCCTCGAACCAAGACACAACTTTACCAGGAGGAAAAAGATCATATTATTTTAAATATTGTATTCTAGTAGGCCTAAAAGCAGCCACCCAACTAAAAAGCGTTAAAGCTTAAACACATATTACCACCAATTAAGACAAAACATCTTAAACCCCTAAACCTATTAGACCTCTCCATGCCCGCATGGAAGCGACCCTGCTAATATGAGTAATAAGAGGACCAAGGTCCTCTCCAAGCACTAGTATACATCAGAACGAACCCCCGCTGAAAATTAACGTCCCCAATAAAGAGGGAATTGAACAAAATATTATAAACCAGAAAAGTATTCAACAAATAAACGTTAACTCTACACTAAAAGTGCCCAAAGAAAGACTAAAAGGAAAAGAAGGAACTCGGCAAGCACAAGCCCCGCCTGTTTACCAAAAACATCGCCTCTTGCATATAAAATATAAGAGGTCCTGCCTGCCCTGTGACTCTAAGTTTAACGGCCGCGGTATTTTAACCGTGCAAAGGTAGCGCAATCACTTGTCCCTTAAATAGGGACCTGTATGAATGGCTTAACGAGGGCTAAACTGTCTCCTTTCCCCAGTCAATGAAATTGATCTACCCGTGCAGAAGCGGGCATAACACCGTAAGACGAGAAGACCCTATGGAGCTTTAAGACAAAAGATAGATTATGTCAAATACCCTTAATAATGGCTTGAACCAAATAAATCCTATCCCTATCTTTGGTTGGGGCGACCGCGGGGAAACAACCAACCCCCACATGGAATAAGTACACCCATACCTTTAAAACCAGAGCCACAGCTCTAATAAACAGAATATCTGCCCACACAGATCCGGCAGAATGCCGATCAATGGACCAAGTTACCCTAGGGATAACAGCGCAATCCCCTTCTAGAGCCCCTATCGACAAGGGGGTTTACGACCTCGATGTTGGATCAGGACATCCTAACGGTGTACCCGCTTTTAAGGGTTCGTTTGTTCAACGATTAAAGTCCTACGTGATCTGAGTTCAGACCGGAGAAATCCAGGTCAGTTTCTATCTACAAAATGTTCTTTTCTAGTACGAAAGGACCGAAAAGAAAAGGCCACCGCTTAAAACAAGCCTTACCCCAACCTAATGAAAACAACTAAATTAGATAATGAGGCATATTCATACCCGCCCGAGAAAAGGGCATGTTAGAGTGGCAGAGCTCGGTAATGCAAAAGGCCTAAGTTTTTTATACAGGGGTTCAACTCCCCTCCCTAACTATGATCTCAACATCACTTGCTCACACCTTAAACCCCCTCACATGCATTATTCCCGTGCTCCTAGCAGTTGCATTCCTTACCTTACTTGAACGAAAAGTACTGGGCTATATACAACTTCGAAAAGGACCAAATGTGGTAGGACCCTACGGCATTCTTCAACCAATTGCAGACGGCATAAAACTATTTATAAAAGAGCCAATTCAACCAACTACCTCATCTTATATTTTATTTATCCTTGCACCTACACTAGCCCTCACATTAGCACTACTCTTATGGGCCCCCTTACCCATACCTCACCCCGTTACAGACCTTAATTTAAGCATTCTATTTATATTAGCCATTTCAAGCCTTACAGTATATTCAATTCTTACATCAGGCTGAGCATCCAACTCAAAATACGCACTTATTGGAGCCTTACGAGCAGTGGCCCAGACAATCTCATATGAGGTTAGCCTGGGGCTAATTCTACTCAGTACTATTATCTTCACAGGGGGCTTTACCCTACAAATATTTAATATAACACAAGAGAGCATTTGACTCATTATACCTGCCTGACCACTAACCGCAATATGATATATCTCAACGCTAGCAGAAACCAACCGAGCCCCATTTGATCTAACTGAAGGAGAGTCAGAGCTAGTATCAGGCTTCAACGTAGAATATGCAAGCGGACCATTCGCCATATTCTTTCTAGCAGAATACGCCAATATTTTACTAATAAATACCCTGTCAACCATACTATTCCTAGGGGCCTCCCACATCCAGAATATACCAGAAGCATCAACCATAAGCCTGATAATCAAAACAGCCACTCTCACCATCCTATTTTTATGAATTCGAGCATCCTACCCTCGATTCCGCTATGACCAACTTATACACTTAATCTGAAAAAACTTTTTACCTATAACCCTCGCCCTTATAATTTGACACCTTGCCCTCCCAATTGCATCCGCAGGGCTACCACCCAACCACAACTAGGAGCCGTGCCTGAAATAAAGGACCACTTTGATAGAGTGAACTATGGAGGTTAAAATCCGCCCGACTCCTTAGAAAAAAGGGACTTGAACCCTACCTGAAGAGATCAAAACTCTAAGTGCTTCCACTACACCATTTCCTAGTAAAGTCAGCTAAAAAAGCTTTTGGGCCCATACCCCAAACATGTTGGTTACCCCCCTCCTTTACTTATGAGCCCCTATATTTATACACTACTTTTATCAAGCCTCGGCCTAGGCACTACTATTACATTTATAAGCTCTCACTGATTCCTAGCCTGAATAGGACTAGAAATTAACACCTTAGCTATTATTCCACTAATAACACAACATCACCACCCCCGAGCAACAGAAGCAGCCACTAAATACTTCCTCACCCAGGCCACAGCAGCATCAACCCTACTATTCGCAAGTACTACAAATGCTTGACTCACAGGCCAATGGGATATTCAACAAACAGCCCACCCAATCCCTGCACTAATAATTCTCATTGCCCTAGCACTAAAAATTGGACTTGCCCCACTACACACCTGATTACCAGAAGTACTCCAAGGACTAAACCTAAGCACAGGACTAATCCTAGCCACCTGACAAAAACTAGCACCCTTCGCACTATTAGTACAACTCCCAACACTCAATCAAACAATTATTACTGCTATAGCTCTCACCTCTGCCTTAGTAGGCGGGTGAGGAGGACTAAACCAAACACAACTCCGAAAAATTTTAGCCTACTCATCAATTGCCCACCTTGGTTGAATAATCCTTACACTCCAATATGCCCCATCACTAACCCTGCTAGCACTCACTATTTACATTATAATAACATTCTCAGCCTTCCTCATATTCAAATTAAATAATGCAACAAATATTAACTCCCTATCAATCTCCTGAACGAAAGCCCCCACCCTCACCGCCATCGCTCCTCTTATTCTACTTTCCCTAGGGGGACTCCCCCCATTTACAGGCTTTATATCAAAATGACTCATTCTTCAAGAACTAACAAAACAAGAAATCCCACTCACAGCAATATTTTTAGCAATAACAGCACTACTGAGTATATACTTTTACCTCCGCCTCTCCTACTCAATTACACTCACCATGTCCCCCAACAATACCCCAGGAACCGCTCCCTGACGAATTTCACCCTCCACACCACCCTTAATAATTTCTACCTTTACAATATCAACCCTCCTCTTACTACCCCTTACACCCACAACCCTTACTTTACTCACCTTTTAAGGGACTTAGGTTAAACGTGACAAGACCAAGAGCCTTCAAAGCCCTAAGCGAGAGTTAAAACCTCCCAGACCCTGTATTATTAAGACTTACGGGATACTAACCCATATTTCCTGCATGCAAAGCAGACACTTTAATTAAGCTAAAGCCCTACTAGACAGGCAGGCCTCGATCCTACAAACTCTTAGTTAACAGCTAAGCGCCCTAACCAGAGAGCATCAGTCTACTCTCCCCGCCTCGCAAAAAAGGCGGGGAAAGCCCCGGCAGGGGTTACTCTGCTATTTAAGATTTGCAATCTAATGTGTACAACACCTCGTGAGCCTGATAAAAAGAGGACTTTAACCTCTGTCCATGGGACTACAATCCACCGCCTGCTCGGCCATTTTACCTGTGACAATCACACGATGATTTTTCTCAACAAACCACAAAGACATTGGCACCCTATACCTAGTATTTGGTGCTTGAGCCGGCATAGTAGGCACAGCCCTGAGCCTTTTAATCCGGGCTGAACTAAGCCAACCAGGCGCCCTATTAGGGGACGACCAAATTTATAATGTGATTGTTACAGCACATGCCTTCGTAATAATCTTCTTTATAGTAATACCAATTATAATTGGCGGCTTCGGAAACTGATTAATCCCTCTTATGATTGGCGCCCCAGATATAGCCTTCCCTCGAATAAATAATATAAGCTTCTGACTCCTTCCTCCATCCTTCTTACTTCTTCTTGCTTCTTCCGGCGTCGAAGCTGGCGCAGGTACAGGCTGAACAGTCTATCCCCCCTTAGCAGGAAACCTTGCCCATGCAGGCGCTTCAGTAGATCTCACCATTTTCTCCCTACACCTAGCTGGAGTTTCCTCAATCCTCGGCGCCATCAACTTTATCACCACAATTATTAATATAAAACCCCCCGCTGTCTCCCAATACCAAACCCCGTTATTTATTTGAGCCCTTTTAATTACAGCAGTGCTTCTTCTCCTATCACTTCCTGTGCTCGCTGCCGGCATTACAATGCTTCTAACAGATCGAAACCTAAATACCACATTCTTTGACCCCGCAGGCGGGGGAGACCCCATTCTTTACCAACACCTCTTCTGATTCTTTGGACACCCGGAAGTTTATATTCTAATTCTACCTGGATTTGGAATAATCTCCCATATTGTTGCATACTATGCCGGAAAAAAAGAACCATTTGGGTATATGGGTATAGTATGAGCTATAATAGCAATTGGGTTATTAGGCTTTATTGTATGAGCTCACCATATATTTACAGTAGGAATAGATGTGGACACACGAGCCTATTTCACCTCTGCCACAATAATTATTGCAATCCCCACAGGTGTAAAAGTATTTAGTTGACTAGCCACCCTGCATGGAGGAACCATTAAATGAGAGACCCCACTTCTATGAGCCCTAGGATTTATCTTTTTATTCACCGTAGGGGGACTAACAGGCATTGTCCTAGCAAACTCATCCCTAGACATCATACTTCACGACACATACTATGTCGTTGCCCACTTTCACTATGTATTATCTATAGGAGCAGTTTTTGCAATTATAGCAGCCTTTATGCACTGATTCCCCCTACTCTCAGGTTACACACTACACAGCACCTGATCAAAAATTCACTTCGGAGTAATATTTACAGGTGTTAACCTAACATTTTTCCCACAGCACTTCTTAGGACTAGCAGGGATGCCCCGACGATATTCAGACTACCCAGATGCCTACACACTATGAAACACATTATCATCTATAGGATCTTTAATTTCACTGACAGCCGTGATTATATTCCTATTTATCCTTTGAGAAGCATTCACTGCCAAACGAGAAGTTAGTTCCGTAGAACTAACAACAACAAACACTGAATGACTCCATGGCTGCCCACCCCCCTACCATACGTTTGAAGAACCCGCCTTTGTTCAAGTACAAAAATAGCACCAACGAGAAAAGGAGGAATTGAACCCCCATAACCTGGTTTCAAGCCAGACACATTTCCACTCTGTCATTTCCTTCCTAAGATTCTAGTGTAAAGAGAACACACTGCCTTGTCATGACAGAGTTGTGGGTTAAACCCCCACGTATCTTACACAAATGGCACACCCCTCACAACTAGGATTTCAAGATGCAGCCTCCCCAGTAATAGAAGAACTCCTCCATTTCCACGACCACGCCCTAATAATCGTCTTCCTTATCAGTACACTAGTACTTTATATTATTGTGGCCATAGTTACAACTAAACTTACTAATAAAAATATTTTAGACTCACAAGAAATTGAAATCATTTGAACAATTTTACCTGCAATTATTTTAATCCTCATTGCCCTTCCATCACTTCGAATCCTTTATCTAATAGATGAAATTAATGATCCCCACCTGACCATTAAAGCAATAGGTCATCAATGATATTGAAGTTATGAATATACAGACTATGAGACTCTTAATTTTGACTCGTACATAATCCCCACACAAGACCTAACCCCCGGCCAATTTCGACTACTTGAAACTGATCACCGAATAGTAATTCCAACCGAATCCCCAATTCGAGTGCTTGTCTCAGCTGAAGATGTTTTACACTCCTGAGCAGTTCCTGCCCTTGGGGTAAAAATAGATGCAGTACCAGGACGCCTTAATCAGACAGCCTTTATCTCATCCCGACCTGGTGTATTCTTTGGACAATGTTCAGAGATCTGCGGAGCTAACCATAGTTTTATGCCTATTGTGGTAGAAGCAGTACCATTAAAATTTTTTGAGAACTGATCTTCCCTAATACTTAAAGATACCTCGATAGGAAGCTAAACAAGGTACAGCCTTAGCCTTTTAAGCTAAAGATTGGTGGCTCCTGACCACCCCTAACGATATGCCTCAACTAGACCCTGCCCCTTGATTCATAATCCTAGTATTTACCTGACTTGTATTTATTACAATTCTTCCTTCAAAAGTACTAACCCGTATTTCCCCTAATAAGCTAGCCCAACAAAATACGCAAAAATTTAAAACAAAATTCTGAGACTGACCATGATAACAAACCTATTTGACCAATTCATAAGCCCCACATTTATAGGCATCCCATTAATTGCCATTGCCACTATTATCCCTTGATTATTATGACCAGCCACCACCACCCGCTGATTAGACAACCGCCTCTTAACTCTTCAAAGCTGACTTATTAGCCAGTTTACATACAATTTATTTTCTCCCATAAAGCTTAAAGGACATAAATGAGCCATGACCCTAACTTCTTTAATACTGTTCCTAATTTCTCTTAATATACTAGGCCTTATTCCATATACTTTCACACCAACTACTCAACTCTCAGTTAACCTGGGCCTTGCTGTACCCCTATGACTTGCCACAGTACTAACTGGCTTACGAAACCAACCCACTGCAGCCCTAGGACACCTTCTACCAGAAGGCACCCCTATGCCCCTGATCCCGATTCTTATTATCATCGAAACAATTAGCTTATTAATCCGCCCCTTAGCATTAGGAGTTCGACTAACCGCAAATCTTACAGCAGGCCATCTATTAATTCAATTAACCGCTATAGCCACACTTGTGCTACTTCCTCTTCTACCAGCGGCAGCAGCCCTAACAATTATTATAATATACCTTTTAACAGTACTAGAAATTGCAGTAGCAATAATTCAAGCCTATGTATTCGTTCTTTTACTTAGCCTATATTTACAAGAAAACATCTAATGGCCCACCAAGCACACGCATACCACATAGTAGAATCAAGCCCATGACCCCTTACAGGGGCAACCGCCGCCCTCCTAACAACCTCTGGTCTAGCCATTTGGTTTCACTTTAACTCAACAATCTTAATAAACATTGGTCTCCTTCTCATACTTATAACAATATTCCAGTGATGACGAGATGTAATTCGAGAGGGAACCTTCCAAGGACACCACACACCCCCTGTTCAAAAAAGCCTTCGATATGGAATAATCCTATTTATTACATCAGAAGTTTTCTTTTTTATTGGCTTTTTCTGGGCATTTTACCACTCAAGTCTTGCCCCCACCCCTGAACTAGGTGGATGCTGACCCCCTGCCGGCATTAATACACTAGACCCATTTGGCGTACCACTCCTAAATACAGCTGTATTACTCGCCTCAGGCGTTACAGTAACATGAGCCCATCACAGCATTATAGAAACTGAACGCAAACAAGCCATTCACTCCCTTATCATCACAATCCTTCTGGGCTTTTACTTCACACTCCTTCAAGCAATAGAATACTATGAGGCCCCATTCACAATTGCAGAAAGTGGATACGGCTCCACCTTCTTTGTAACAACAGGCTTCCATGGCCTACATGTTATTATTGGCACCACCTTCCTAACAATCTGCCTTATGCGACAAATCCGGTACCACTTTACGTCAGAACATCACTTTGGATTTGAAGCAGCAGCCTGATACTGACATTTCGTAGACGTAGTCTGACTGTTCTTATACATCTCTATTTACTGATGAGGCTCATAATCTTTCTAGTATTAAACAGTATAAGTGACTTCCAATTACCCGGTCTTGGTTAAAACCCAAGGAAAGATAATGAATCTACTTGCAATAATCACTGTTACTCTAGTATTATCTGTAATTTTAATTACTGTATCATTCTGGCTACCCCTAATAAACCCAGACCAAGAAAAACTATCCCCATATGAGTGCGGCTTTGACCCCCTAGGGTCGGCCCGACTCCCTTTCTCCCTACGATTTTTTCTAATCGCTATTTTATTCCTATTGTTTGACTTAGAAATTGCCCTCCTTCTCCCACTTCCATGGGGGAATCAGCTGCCCACCCCGACCCTCACCCACTTTTGAGCAACATTAGTTCTAGTAATCCTAGCCCTAGGCCTAGTTTACGAATGAATACAAGGGGGACTAGAATGGGCCGAATAGGTAATTATTTTAATTAAAATATTTGATTTCGACTCAAAAGCTCGTGGTTCAAATCCACAATTACCTAATGTCCCCTACCCATTTCACCTTCTCAACAGCCTTTCTACTAGGTTTAACAGGTCTCACATTTCACCGAACCCACCTGTTATCCGCCCTTCTCTGCTTAGAAGCTATAATACTCTCACTCTTCCTTGCCCTATCCCTATGAACCCTTGAACTAAACTCCACCAGCTTCTCAGCCTCCCCTATATTTCTTCTTGCATTTTCAGCCTGCGAGGCAAGTGCAGGCCTTGCATTACTAGTAGCCACAGCCCGAACTCATGGTACAGACCACTTACAAAACCTTAACCTACTACAATGCTAAAAATCCTCATCCCAACAATTATACTAATACCGACCGCCCTTATAGCCCCCTCAAAATGACTATGACCAGTCACTACCTCCCAGAGTATAACAATTGCCATCTTAAGCTTTATATGATTAAAAGCCCCAACAGAAACCTGTTGAAGCAACCTCAATAGTATTTTAGCCACTGATGGGCTCTCTACTCCGCTTCTAGTACTCACCTGTTGACTACTACCCCTTATAATTTTAGCTAGCCAAAATTACATAACCTCAGAGCCCCTTCAACGACAACGAACATTTATTGCGCTCCTAACATCACTACAAATTTCCCTTGTACTTGCATTTTCTGCCACTGAGCTCCTCTTATTTTATGTAATATTTGAAACCACACTTGTCCCGACACTAATCCTTATTACTCGCTGAGGCAACCAAACAGAGCGCCTAAGTGCAGGAACTTATTTCCTCTTCTACACTCTTGCAGGTTCTCTCCCCCTGTTAATTGCCCTCCTTTTATTACAAAATACTACAGGCACGCTCTCCCTACTTACACTTCAACATGTAGCCAGCATCCTTATAGTAACTACCGCCGACAAGCTATGATGAGCCGGCTGCCTCCTAGCATTTATAGTCAAAATACCACTGTACGGAATACACCTCTGATTACCCAAAGCCCACGTAGAAGCCCCAATTGCAGGCTCCATAGTTTTAGCTGCCGTCCTTTTAAAACTAGGGGGCTATGGCTTAATGCGAATACTTATAATGTTAGAGCCTTTAACAAAAGAACTTAGCTACCCATTTATTATCCTAGCTTTATGAGGAATTATTATAACCAGTCTAATATGCCTACGACAAACAGACCTAAAATCCCTCATTGCCTACTCCTCAGTAGGTCACATAGGCCTTGTAGCAGGGGGCATCCTTACACAAACCTCTTGAGGACTTACAGGGGCCCTAATCCTTATAATTGCCCACGGCCTGACCTCTTCCGCTCTTTTCTGCTTATCAAACACCAGCTATGAACGAACTCACAGCCGCACTATAATTCTAGCTCGAGGGCTCCAAATGCTACTACCGCTCATAGCTACCTGATGATTTATATCAAGTTTAGCTAACTTAGCATTACCGCCACTACCAAATCTGATAGGAGAATTAATTATTATCACCTCCCTATTTAATTGGTCAAAATGAACCATTGTAATTACAGGAATTGGCATACTAATCACCGCAACATATTCCCTTTATATATTTCTCACAACACAACGAGGTCACATCCCAACACACATTACCGCTATTGACCCATCCCACACTCGTGAACACCTTTTGATCTCTCTCCACCTAATCCCCCTCCTGATATTAATTACAAAACCAGAATTAATTTGAGGCTGAGCCGTATAAACAAAACTTAATTCAAAACATATTAAAGCTAAAATAGGACCTACATACTGAGAGAGGCCTGCCGGCAATGAAGACTGCTAATCTTTATCCCCTCGGTTGAAATCCGAAGCTCACTCGTGCTCCTAAAGGATAACAGCAATCCATTGGTTTTAGGAACCAAATACTCTTGGTGCAAACCCAAGTAGCAGCTATGACTCCACCATTCCACCCACTTATGGTATTACACCCCTTTATTAATTTACTATCCTCATACTTATTTATCTTTTTACATATTTTTTACCCAGTCATTTCACTGATTAAAACACCACCCGTGACTGCCCTTCTCCTTACCCTACCTCTTACATACAAATTCTTACATAAAGTAGCAAAAACAATTACCAATAGTTGAATCTGAATATACATAACCAACTTTGATATGGGAATTAACCTAACATTTAGCCACTACTCAGCAGCCTCCACCGTAACAATCCTGTGTATACTTTGATTTATTACAAAAAACTTACCTCAACTTGCTAATACCTACTTAAATTCAAGCACAAACCATAAACCCTATTTAAACCTTCTCCTTACTGTATTTATTATCACCATAACTGACATAGTACAATTTTTAGTAAAGTATAAAGAACAGACCTCCATACTAACCATTTTTATTGACTAACCTAAGACTTTATTCACCCTCTCATCCCAAGGGTGCACCTAAATATTCAGAACTACTGAATATTTAGGAAGTTTCATCTGCCGAGCTTCGCCACACTATTATCACCTTAATAACTACCACCCGACCTTAATAAATAACTCTCATGACACAACAGGTAGATATAGTTTAACAAAAACATTAGATTGTGATTCTAAAAATAGAAGTTAAAATCTTCTTATCCACCAAAAACCCACACAGCTCCTAAATACCACCCCAACCAATGCCCCTGGTGAAAATCCAGGTAGTAGCTATGCCCCATATATACATTACCCTAACATCCACCTTGACTATCATCCTATTACTCTTGTTTCTTCCCCTCCTCTCGCCATCTTATCAACCTAAAACACCAAAATGAACACTACTTAATGTAGAAACAGCAATTAAACTCGCATTATTTGTAAGCCTCCTACCTCTGCTCCTATATATATCAGAGGGGGTAGAAACAATCACTACCAACTGAACATGAATAAATATCGCTACTATTGATATCAATATTAGCCTTAAATTTGACCAATATTCAACAATATTTATTCCTGTGGCCCTATATGTGACTTGATCAATCTTAGAATTTGCATCCTGATACATGTATGCAGACCCCAATATTAACCGATTCTTTAAATTCCTACTTACCTTCCTAATTGCTATAATTATTCTGGTTACAGCAAACAATATATTTCAACTATTTATTGGTTGAGAAGGAGTTGGCATTATATCATTTATACTTATCGGATGATGGCACGCTCGAACAGATGCAAACACCGCAGCTTTACAAGCAATTATCTATAATCGAGTGGGAGATATTGGACTAATTATTGCAATAGTCTGAATAGCCACTAACCTAAATACATTAGAAATCCAGCAAATTTTACTAATATCTAAATCCAATGATTTTACTCTTTCATTACTCGGTCTCATTCTAGCCGCCACGGGCAAATCCGCCCAATTTGGACTACACCCATGACTTCCCTCTGCCATAGAAGGTCCCACCCCAGTCTCCGCCCTACTACACTCAAGTACCATAGTTGTAGCAGGAATTTTTTTACTTATTTGAATAAGCCCCTTAATGGAAAATAGCCCGCATATTTTAACTTTTTGTTTATGCCTTGGCGCCTTAACTACCCTATTTTCAGCAATTTGTGCACTCACCCAAAATGATATTAAAAAAATTATTGCCTTCTTTACATTTAGCCAACTAGGATTAATAATAGTTACAATTGGCCTTGGACAGCCTCAACTAGCTTTCCTCCACATTTCCACACATGCCTTTTTTAAAGCAATATTATTCCTTTGCTCCGGGTCCATCATCCACAATTTTAACAATGAACAAGATATCCGTAAAATAGGAGGTATACATCACCTCGCCCCTATTACCTCTTCCTGCTTAACAATCGGAAGCCTTGCACTCATGGGTACCCCCTTCTTAGCAGGATTTTACTCTAAAGACATTATCATCGAAGCCATAAACGTATCTTACCTTAACACCTGAGCCCTAGTCCTAACCCTCTTAGCTACCTCTTTCACTGCTGTATACAGCCTACGCATGGTATTCCTTGTCTCCATAGGACACCCTCGGTTTAGTGCCCTGCCCCCAATCAATGAAAATAATCCCGCAACAATTAATCCAATTAAACGCCTAGCTTGAGGAAGCATTGTTGCTGGACTTCTTCTTACCCTTAATCTACAGCCAACTAAGACAATCGTCATAACCATGCCCACCCTCATTAAACTAGCCGCACTAGCAGTTACAATTCTGGGACTGCTAGTAGCCATAGAACTTATAACTCTTACCAATAAACAATTCAAGGTAACCCCACAAATACAAGCCTACTACTTCTCCAACATACTAGGATTCTTTCCAACAGTATTCCACCGCCTTCCCCCAAAAATTACACTTCTCACAGGACAAACTATTGCCAGCCAAGTAATAGACCAGACATGGCTTGAAAAAATAGGGCCAAAGGCCATCCCCTCCTTAAATTTTCCTATAATTACCACAACTAGTAACGCCCAACGAGGTATATTAAAAATCTACTTAAGCCTATTCTTACTTACACTCACAATTACCCTTATTTTACTAATAAATTAAACTGCCCGCAAAGCCCCCCGACCTAGACCCCGAACCACCTCTAATACCACAAATAAAGCCAAAAGTAATACCCAAACACCTATTACTAGCATTCAACCCCCATCCAAGTAAATACCTGCAACACCCAATGAGTCCCCCCGAGCAATAGAAAATTCAACTATGTCATCCACCCCCACCCAAAAATAATTAACCCACTGCCCCCAAAAATACCATATCCCCATTACAACAGCCCCTAAATATACCACCGCACTAAACATTACAGAACGATTCCCGAGGGACTCGGGAAAAGGCTCAGCAACCAAAGCTGCCGAGTAAGCAAACACAACTAGCATCCCCCCCAAATAAATCAAAAATAACACTAACGATAAAAAAGGGGCCCCATACCCAATCAATAGCCCACACCCCACCCCAGACACGATAACCAACCCCAACGACGCAAAATAAGGGGAAAGATTTGAAACAACCCCCACCAAGCCCCCAATTAGGCCGAATATAAAAGAACACACAACATAGGACATAATTCCTGCCTGGACTTTAACCAAGACTAATGACTCCAAAAATCACCGTTGTATTCAACTACAAAAATACCTAATGACTAACCTACGAAAAACACACCCCTTACTAAAAATCACAAATGAAGCTCTAATTGACCTCCCAACCCCCTCCAATATCTCCATCTGATGAAATTTTGGGTCTCTACTAGGTCTTTGCCTAATTGTACAAATTATGACAGGCTTATTCCTAGCCATGCACTATACCTCTGAAATTATATCAGCCTTCTCATCCATCATGCACATCTCTCGTGACGTTAACTTCGGATGACTTATCCGGAACATACACGCTAATGGTGCTTCCCTCTTCTTTATTTGCATCTATATTCACATTGGACGGGGACTTTACTACGGCTCATTCATTTATAAAGAAACATGAAATATTGGAGTTATTCTTCTACTCTTAACTATAATAACTGCCTTCGTGGGCTACGTCTTGCCATGAGGACAAATATCATTTTGAGGCGCAACAGTAATCACCAACCTACTCTCAGCCATCCCTTATATAGGAAACTCCCTAGTCCAATGGATTTGAGGAGGATTTTCCGTAGACAACGCAACCCTTACCCGATTCTTTACATTCCACTTTCTACTACCATTCATTATTGCAGCCACAACAGTCATTCACCTTCTATTCCTTCACGAAACAGGCTCAAACAATCCAACAGGCCTGACCTCTAACACTGACAAAATTCCATTTCACCCCTACTTCTCATTTAAAGACCTTTTAGGATTTGCTATTATACTTTTAACACTAATTATTCTAGCGCTATTTCTACCCAACTACCTAGGAGACCCAGACAACTTTACCCCTGCCAACCCCTTAGTCACCCCACCACACATTAAACCAGAATGATACTTCCTATTCGCCTATGCCATCCTACGGTCAATCCCTAATAAATTAGGAGGAGTACTAGCCCTACTTGCATCAATCCTTGTACTAATAATTGTTCCCTTTATTCATATATCTAACCAACGAAGCCTTACCTTCCGCCCCCTCTCCCAATTAACTTTTTGAACCCTAGTTGCAAACGTCATCATTCTTACATGAATTGGAGGGATACCCGTTGAACACCCGTATATTGTTATTGGACAAATTGCATCATTTCTTTACTTCTTTATCTTCTTAGTACTATTCCCTACAACAGGATGACTAGAAAATAAACTTCTAAAACTAACATGCACTAGTAGCTCAGCGCCAGAGCGCCGGCCTTGTAAGCCGGCCGCCGGAGGTTAAAATCCCCCCTACTGCTCTCAAAGAAGGGAGATTCTAACCCCCACTTTTAGCTCCCAAAGCTAAAATTCTTAATTAAACTATTCCTTGTTTACATATATGTTTCATTAAACATACTATGTATTATCACCATTTCTCGAATTTAACCATTCATTAAACATACTATGTATTATCACCATTTCTCGAATTTAACCATTCATTAAACATACTATGTATTATCACCATTTCTCGAATTTAACCATTCATTAAACATACTATGTATTATCACCATTTCTCGAATTTAACCATTCATTAAACATACTATGTATTATCACCATTTCTCGAATTTAACCATTCATTAAACATACTATGTATTATCACCATTTCTCGAATTTAACCATTCATTAAACATACTATGTATTATCACCATTTCTCGAATTTAACCATTCATTCATCAACAGTAAATTAAGGTATACATATATACAAACAATTAACTATCAACATCTATAGAATTTAATGTATATTACCCAAATATTTACCCCACGAAATTAAGACCTAACATAAATTTTAATAAAACATATATACCAGGATTCAAGATCTAGTCAAGATAACAAGACTATGCAGATAAGGAAGACATTTAAGTCAAGCATAGTAAATTCGGTTCTTGAAGGTGAGGGACAATAATCGTGGGGGTTTCACTTAGTGAATTATTCCTGGCATTTGGTTCCTATTTCAGGGCCATTTATTGATATTATTCCCCATTCTTTCCTTAAAACGGGCATAAGTTGTTGGTGGAGTATATACTCCTCGTTACACCACATGCCGAGCGTTCTTTCTAATGGACTAGGTTATTTTTTTTTGTCCTCCTTTCATCTGGCATTTCAGAGTGCAGCGCTAAGACTTGTTGACAAGGGAGATCATTTTTCTTGCATGCAAGTATAATATTTTAATGTTGAAATGACTTTTTAAGATAAATTGCATAACTGATATCAAGGGCATAATGATAATTATTTCTCCTAACATATCTGATATATTCCCCCCTTTGCTTTTTTCCGCGTAAACCCCCCCTACCCCCCCATTACTCGTAAGTTATTATTATTCCTGAAAACCCCCCCGGAAACAGGAGAACCTCGAGTTGGGTATTTAATTGTTCTAATATGCATTATTTATAATATTAAAATAATTTATTT